GTCCTCGTAGCTTATACCAAAGCATGACACTGAAGATGTCAAGATGGATGTCAAACACACCCAAGGACAAAAGACTTAGTCCTAACCTTACCGTTAGTTTTTGCTAGACATATACATGCAAGTATCCGCACCCCAGTGAAAATACCCATAACATCTCTACATAGATAACAGGAGTAGGTATCAGGCACGCACACATAGCAGCCCCAAACACCTTGCTCAGCCACACCCCCACGGGATATCAGCAGTAATTAACATTAAGCTATAAGTGAAAACTTGACTTAGCCATAGCAACTATCAGGGTTGGTAAATTCTGTGCCAGCCACCGCGGTCATACAGGAAACCCAAACTAACTCAACACGGCGTAAAGAGTGGTCTTCTACTATCAAACTAACTAAGACTGAAATGTTACCAAGCTGTTATAAGCTAAAGGCACACCTAATCTCACCAAAAAAGATCTTAGTTACACGACCAATTAAACTCCACGAAAGCCAGGACACAAACTGGGATTAGATACCCCACTATGCCTTGCCATAAATCCAGATGTTCTACTACCAAAACATCCGCCCGAGAACTACGAGCACAAACGCTTAAAACTCTAAGGACTTGGCGGTGCCCCAAACCCACCTAGAGGAGCCTGTTCTGTAATCGATAACCCACGATACACCCAACCATCCCTTGCCAAAACAGCCTATATACCGCCGTCCCCAGCCCACCCTAAAACTGAAGGACCAAAAGTGGGCACAATAGCCTACAAACCACTAACAAGACAGGTCGAGGTATAGCCTATGGAATGGAAGAAATGGGCTACATTTTCTAAAATAGAACAATTACCCTTAAACGGAAAGGAGTGTGAAACCACCCCTAAAAGGCGGATTTAGCAGTAAAGTAGGATCACAAAGCCTACTTTAAGTTGGCCCTGGAGCACGTACATACCGCCCGTCACCCTCATCACAAGCTGCCCACCAATATACCTCAATACACCCTTAAGCCAAAGATGAGGTAAGTCGTAACAAGGTAAGTGTACCGGAAGGTGCACTTAGTATACCAAGGCATAGCTATAACCAAAGCACTCAGCTTACACCTGAAAGATATCTGCCATTAACCAGATTGCCTTGATACCTAACTCTAGCCCAACAACCCAACGAACCAACTTTCCCCCGCCCCACAGACAAAACATTCTCTACCAAACCAAGTATAGGCGATAGAAAAGTAAATTAGGCGCTATAGAGAAAATGTACCGTAAGGGAAAGATGAAATAACAATGAAAAACCGAGCAAAACAAAGCAAAGATTAACCCTTGTACCTCTTGCATCATGATTTAGCAAGAATCCACAAGCAAAACGACACTTTAAGCTTGCCACCCCGAAACCTTAAGCGAGCTACCAACAAGCAGCTATTCTATTGAGCTAACCCGTCTCTGTTGCAAAAGAGTGGGACGACCTGTTGGTAGAGGTGAAAAGCCAACCGAGCTAGGTGATAGCTGGTTACCCGTGAAAAGAATCTAAGTTCCTCCTTAATTTTTCCACAAGGACATAAACAAGCCCCCATGAACTGAATTAAGAGTAATTTGAAGGAGGTACAGCTCCTTTAAAAAAGAATTCAACCTTCCACAGCGGATAAGTCAACCAAAACTACAAATAAATGTAGGCCCTTAAGCAGCCACCAACAAAGAATGCGTCAAAGCTCTATTCATAAAAATCCACAAATCACACAACTCCCTAACCCACCCCTAACGGGTTATTCTATATTTTATAGAAGAACTTATGCTAAAATGAGTAACTAGGACTCCTCCTCTCCAGCGCAAACTTACATCAACCCATTATTAACAGACCAAAAATGTCATAAAACCATCACAAGACCAAACATTAACACCCCTGTTAACCCAACTCAAGGAGCGCTACATAAGACGATTAAAATCTGTAGAAGGAACTAGGCAAACACAAGACCCGACTGTTTACCAAAAACATAGCCTTCAGCAAAACAAGTATTGAAGGTGACGCCTGCCCAGTGACACTACGTTCAACGGCCGCGGTATCCTAACCGTGCGAAGGTAGCGCAATCAATTGTCCCATAAATCGGGACTTGTATGAATGGCTAAACGAGGTCCAAACTGTCTCCTACAGACAATCAGTGAAATTGATCCTCCTGTGAAAAAGCAGGAATAATAACATAAGACGAGAAGACCCTGTGGAACTTAAAAATCAGCAGCCACCCCAAATTTTTTCCCACAACACAAGGGAACATTGGCATGCATTTTTCGGTTGGGGCGACCTTGGAGAAAAGAAAACCCTCCAAAAACAAGACCACCCATCTTAACCAAGACCAACCAATCAACGTACTAACAGTAATCAGACCCAATATAATTGACCAATGAACCAAGCTACCCCAGGGATAACAGCGCAATCTCCTCCAAGAGCCCCCATCGACGAGGAGGTTTACGACCTCGATGTTGGATCAGGACATCCTAGTGGTGCAGCCGCTACCAAGGGTTCGTTTGTTCAACGATTAATAGTCCTACGTGATCTGAGTTCAGACCGGAGTAATCCAGGTCGGTTTCTATCTATGATAAACTCTTTCTAGTACGAAAGGACCAAAAGAGTGAGACCACTACTACAAGCACGTCTCCGCCTAAAGCAATGAATAAAAACTAAACTGCCAAAAGCTCAACCATACAACAACGTCCAAGAACAGGACTAGCTAGCGTGGCAGAACCTGGCAAATGCAAAAGGCTTAAGCCCTTTATTCAGAGGTTCAAATCCTCTCCCTAGCTACCACTTCCCCACCAAACATGATTAAACCCCAAATCATAATTCATCTAACCATGTTCTCATCCTACGTACTACCCATCCTCATCGCCGTGGCCTTCCTAACCCTAATCGAACGAAAAATTCTAAGCTATATACAAGCCCGAAAGGGGCCAAACATCGTAGGACCATATGGCCTTCTACAGCCAATAGCAGACGGCATCAAACTATTTATCAAAGAACCCATCCGACCATCCACTTCATCCCCATCACTGTTCATCCTTACTCCTATACTAGCCCTCCTCCTAGCTCTAACAATCTGAACCCCACTCCCCCTCCCCTTTCCCCTAGCTGACCTAAACCTAGGAATTTTATTCATACTCGCCCTGTCAAGCCTAACCGTCTATTCAATCCTATGATCTGGCTGAGCCTCTAACTCAAAATATGCCCTAATCGGAGCCCTACGAGCAGTAGCACAAACCATCTCATACGAAGTGACATTAGCCATCATCCTTCTTTCAACCATTATCTTAAGCGGAAACTACACATTAAATACTCTAGCCACAACCCAAGAACCATTGTACCTAGTCTTCTCCTCATGGCCACTAACAATGATATGGTATATTTCCACACTCGCAGAAACAAACCGAGCTCCATTTGACCTAACAGAAGGAGAATCAGAACTAGTCTCAGGGTTTAACGTAGAATATGCTGCTGGACCATTCACCCTATTCTTTTTAGCCGAGTATACTAACATTATACTAATAAACACACTAACAGCTATTCTATTCCTCAACCCAAGCACACTAAGCCTATCAAAAGAACTATTCCCCACAATCCTAGCTACAAAAACCCTACTCCTTTCCGCAGGGTTTCTCTGAATCCGTGCCTCATATCCTCGATTCCGCTATGACCAACTCATGCACCTCCTATGAAAGAGTTTCTTACCGCTCACATTGTCACTATGCCTATGACACACTAGCCTACCAATCTGCTACGCAGGCCTGCCTCCCCACCTAAGACTAGGAAATGTGCCTGAATTAAAAGGACCACTATGATAAAGTGGACATAGAGGTATACCAACCCTCTCATTTCCTGCCCTAAACTTAGAAAAGTGGGAATCGAACCCACACAAAAGAAATCAAAATCCTTCATACTTCCCTTATATTATTTTCTACCATCAAAAAGTAGAGTCAGCTAACAAAGCTATCGGGCCCATACCCCGAAAACGAAGGTTTAACCCCTTCCCCTACTAATGAATCCCCAAGCCAAACTAATCTCAACTATCAGCCTTATTCTAGGAACTACCATTACAATCTCAAGCAATCACTGAATAATAGCATGAACTGGCCTAGAAATCAACACCCTAGCCATCCTCCCCCTCATCTCAAAATCACATCACCCACGAGCCATCGAAGCAGCGACCAAATACTTCCTAGTCCAAGCAGCCGCATCAACACTCCTCTTGTTCTCCAGCGCAATCAATGCATGATTCACCGGACAATGAGACATTACTCAACTTACACACCCTACATCATCCATCATTCTTACAATAGCCATTTCAATCAAACTAGGACTCGTCCCATTCCACTTCTGATTCCCAGAAGTCCTTCAAGGATCACCCTTAACCACAGGTTTACTCCTAACAACTGCCATAAAACTACCACCCCTAACACTAATCCTAATAACATCACACTCAATCAACTGTCATATCCTAACCACAATAGCCATCACCTCAATCGCCCTAGGAGGCTGAGCCGGACTAAACCAAACCCAAACCCGCAAAATCTTAGCCTTTTCATCCATCTCTCACCTAGGATGGGTAATTATCATTGTCATTTATCACCCTAAACTTGCTACGCTTACCTTCTTCACTTATTGCCTAATAACAGCATCAATCTTCCTGGCCCTAAACACCACTAAAATTCTCAAACTATCTACAATAATAACTGCATGAACAAAAATCCCGCCATTAACCACAACCCTCATACTAACCCTACTGTCCTTAGCAGGCCTACCTCCATTAACTGGCTTCATACCAAAATGACTAATCATTCAAGAAATAACCAAACAAGAAATAACCCTTACAGCAACAATCATCGCCATACTATCCCTACTAGGACTTTTTTTCTACCTACGCCTAGCATACTGTGCAACAATCACACTCCCACCCAACTCAACAAACTACATTAAACAATGAAAAATCAATAAACCAGTAAATACACCAACCACAATTCTAATCACCCTATCAACAACACTTCTACCACTCTCCCCCATGATCTTCACCATCCCATAAGAAACTTAGGATTATCACAAACCGAAGGCCTTCAAAGCCTTAAACAAGAGTTGAACCCTCTTAGTTTCTGCTAAGATCCGCAGGATACTAACCTGCATCTTCTGAATGCAACTCAAACACTTTTATTAAGCTAGGATCTTAACTAGGTAGATGGGCCTCGATCCCATAACTCTATAGTTAACAGCTAAATGCCTAAACCAACAGGCTTCTACCTATTAGACCTCGGTACATACCAATGTACATCAATGAGCTTGCAACTCAATATGAACTTCACTACAAGGCCGATAAGAAGAGGAATTAAACCTCTGTAAAAAGGTCTACAGCCTAACGCCTAAACACTCAGCCATCTTACCTATGACCTTCATCAATCGATGACTATTCTCAACCAACCACAAAGACATTGGTACCCTCTACTTAATTTTTGGGGCTTGAGCTGGAATGATTGGTACAGCCCTAAGCCTTCTAATTCGAGCCGAACTCGGACAACCAGGCACCCTACTAGGCGATGACCAAATCTACAATGTGATCGTCACCGCTCATGCCTTCGTAATAATTTTCTTTATAGTCATACCAATCCTGATCGGAGGGTTCGGAAACTGACTAGTCCCCCTAATAATCGGTGCCCCAGACATAGCATTTCCACGAATAAATAACATAAGCTTCTGACTCTTACCCCCGTCATTCCTTCTACTACTTGCATCATCTACAGTAGAAGCCGGCGCAGGAACCGGATGAACAGTTTACCCTCCATTAGCCGGAAACATAGCCCACGCCGGAGCATCAGTAGACTTAGCTATCTTCTCACTACACCTGGCAGGTGTTTCATCTATCCTAGGGGCAATCAATTTCATCACAACCGCCATCAACATAAAACCCCCAGCCCTCTCACAATATCAAACCCCACTATTTGTCTGATCCGTCCTCATTACCGCCGTCTTACTCCTCCTCTCCCTGCCAGTACTAGCTGCCGGAATCACCATATTACTGACAGATCGAAACCTAAATACAACCTTCTTCGACCCAGCTGGAGGCGGAGACCCGATCCTATACCAACACCTATTCTGATTTTTTGGTCACCCAGAAGTATATATCCTTATCCTACCTGGATTCGGAATTATCTCCCACGTAGTAGCTTANTATGCAGGAAAAAAAGAACCATTCGGTTACATAGGAATAGTGTGAGCAATATTATCAATCGGATTCTTAGGCTTCATCGTCTGAGCCCATCACATATTTACAGTAGGAATAGATGTAGACACCCGAGCGTACTTCACATCCGCCACCATAATCATTGCAATCCCAACAGGAATCAAAGTATTCAGCTGATTAGCCACACTGCATGGAGGTAAAATCAAATGAGACCCTCCAATACTATGAGCCTTAGGATTTATCTTCCTATTCACAATCGGAGGACTCACAGGAATTGTCCTTGCCAACTCCTCACTGGACATTGCCCTCCACGATACTTATTACGTTGTAGCCCACTTCCACTACGTCTTATCAATAGGAGCAGTATTCGCAATTCTAGCGGGATTCACACACTGATTCCCTCTCCTCACCGGTTTCACACTCCACCCCTCATGAACTAAAGCCCATTTCGGAGTTATATTCACCGGAGTCAATCTAACCTTCTTCCCACAACACTTCCTAGGTTTAGCTGGTATGCCACGACGATACTCAGACTACCCAGACGCCTACACCATATGAAACACCCTATCATCTATCGGCTCCATAATTTCTATAGTTGCCGTAATCATACTAACATTCATCATTTGAGAAGNATTCGCATCCAAGCGAAAAGTACTACAACCAGAACTAATAAACACTAACATTGAATGAATTCACGGCTGCCCACCTCCATACCACACATTCGAAGAACCAGCATTCGTACAAGTGCAAGAAAGGAAGGAATCGAACCCTCAGAAGATGGTTTCAAGCCAACCGCATTAAACCACTTATGCTTCTTTCTTATGGGTTGTTAGTAAAACATTACATAGCCTTGTCAAGACTAAATTGCAGGTGAAACCCCAGCACACCCCAATTACCACAAATGGCAAATCATTCACAATTCGGTTTCCAAGATGCCTCATCCCCAATTATAGAAGAACTTGTGGAATTCCACGATCACGCCTTAATAGTTGCTTTAGCTATCTGCAGTCTAGTCCTTTATCTCCTAACCTTAATACTTATAGAAAAACTATCCTCTAGTACTGTAGACGCCCAAGAAGTAGAACTTGTATGAACAATCCTACCCGCCATCGTACTAATTATACTCGCCCTACCATCTCTTCAAATCCTTTACATAATAGACGAAATCGACGAACCCGATCTAACACTTAAAGCCATCGGACACCAATGATACTGAACCTACGAATACACAGACTTTAAAGATCTGTCATTCGACTCCTACATGCTACCAACAATAGAACTTCCACTAGGAAATTTCCGCCTACTAGAAGTTGACCATCGCATTGTAATTCCCATAGAATCCCCAATCCGAGTAATCGTCACCGCTGACGACGTACTGCACTCTTGAGCCATCCCAAGCCTAGGAGTAAAAACAGATGCAATTCCAGGACGACTAAACCAAACTTCATTCATTACCACCCGACCAGGAATCTTCTATGGGCAGTGCTCAGAGATCTGCGGAGCCAACCACAGCTTCATGCCTATTGTAGTAGAATCGACCCCACTCAATTTCTTCGAAAATTGATCCTCACTTCTATCATCCTAATCATTAAGAAGCTATGAACCAGCACTAGCCTTTTAAGCTAGAGAAAGAGGACCACCTCCCCTCCTTAATGATATGCCACAACTAAACCCAAACCCATGATTCTTCATCATATTAATCTCATGACTTACACTCTCACTGCTCCTACAACCAAAACTCCTAGCATATAACCCCACAAACTCCCCCCGCAATAAAACCTATACAACCATAGCATCCACCCCCTGAAACTGACCATGAACCTAAGCTTCTTCGACCAATTCACAACCCCATCACTATTAGGAATCCCATTAATCCTTATCTCAACACTATTTCCAACACTTCTATTCCCCTCTTCAAACAACCGATGAATCCCCAACCGCTACCTAACACTCCAACTATGACTAATCCACACAACTACAAAACAACTAATAATTCCACTAGACAAAAAAGGACACAAATGGGCTCTAATCCTCACATCCCTCATAGCCCTTCTACTGACAATCAACCTACTAGGCCTACTACCATACACCTTCACACCAACCACCCAACTATCCATAAATATAGCACTAGCATTTCCACTCTGATTAGCCACGCTATTGACAGGACTACGAAACCAACCATCAACCTCACTAGGCCACTTACTACCAGAAGGTACCCCAACACTCCTAATCCCAGCCCTAATCCTAATTGAAACAACAAGCCTACTAATCCGCCCCCTAGCCCTAGGCGTACGCCTAACCGCCAATCTAACCGCAGGACACCTGCTCATCCAATTAATTTCCACCGCCTCAACCGCCCTACTCCCCATCATACCACCAGTATCCCTACTAACCACAACCATTCTCCTCTTGCTAACTATCCTAGAAGTAGCAGTAGCCATAATCCAAGCCTATGTATTCGTACTTCTACTGAGCCTATACCTACAAGAAAACATTTAACTAAAATGACCCACCAAGCACACTCATTCCACATAGTTAACCCAAGCCCATGACCCATCTCCGGAGCAGCAACTGCCCTACTAACCACTTCAGGCCTAGCCATATGATTCCACTACAACTCTACCTATCTCCTCACCATCGGACTTACATCCATAATAATAGTAATATTTCAATGATGACGAGACATTATTCGAGAAAGCACATTTCAAGGTCACCACACACCAACCGTTCAAAAAGGATTACGTTACGGAATAATCTTATTCATCACATCAGAAGCATTCTTCTTCCTAGGCTTTTTCTGAGCATTCTTCCACTCAAGCCTAGCCCCAACACCTGAACTAGGAGGACAATGACCACCAATAGGAATCAAACCAATAAACCCAATAGAAGTCCCCCTCCTAAACACTGCAATTCTCCTAGCCTCAGGCGTAACCGTCACATGAGCACATCACAGCATCACAGAAGGTAACCGAAATCAAGCAACACAAGCCCTACTTATAACAGTACTTCTAGGCTTCTACTTCACAGGACTCCAAGCCATAGAATATTACGAAGCCCCATTCTCAATCGCAGACGGAGTATATGGATCAACCTTCTTTGTAGCAACAGGCTTCCATGGACTCCATGTAATTATTGGTTCATCATTCCTCCTAGTCTGTCTTCTTCGACTAATCAAATTCCACTTCACACCAAACCATCACTTCGGCTTTGAAGCAGCAGCCTGATACTGACATTTCGTTGACGTCATCTGACTTTTCCTCTACATATCTATCTACTGATGAGGATCCTGCTCTTCTAGTATATCTATTACAATTGACTTCCAATCTCTAAAATCTGGTTAATCCCCAGAGAAGAGCAATAAACATAATTCTATTTATATTCACTATGTCAACCTCCCTAACCATTATCCTAATTATACTAAATCTCTGATTAGCCCAAACCAACCCAGACTCAGAAAAACTCTCTCCATACGAATGTGGATTTGATCCACTAGGTTCCGCCCGACTCCCATTTTCCATCCGATTCTTCCTAGTTGCAATCTTATTCCTCCTCTTTGACCTAGAAATCGCCCTGCTACTCCCCCTCCCATGAGCAACACAACTTCAATATCCAATCCTTACCCTAGCCATAACTTCTACCATCATCATCCTCCTTACACTAGGACTAGTCTACGAATGACTACAAGGAGGACTCGAATGAGCAGAATAACTAGGAAGTTAGTCTAACAAAGACAGTTGATTTCGACTCAACAAATCACAGGCCTCTCCCGTGACTTTCTCAATGACCCTAATACATTTAAGTTTCTACTCAGCCTTTACATTAAGCAGCCTAGGATTAGCCTTCCACCGAACCCACCTAATCTCCGCCCTATTATGTCTAGAATGCATAATATTATCAATATATATAGCCCTATCTTCATGACCCATCCAAACCCAAACAACATCTAGCACCCTAATACCCATTCTCATGCTGGCCTTCTCAGCTTGTGAAGCAGGAACAGGCCTAGCCATCCTAGTAGCATCCACTCGAACCCACGGCTCAGACCACTTACAAAACCTAAATCTACTACAATGCTAAAAATCATCATCCCAACAATATCACTTCTACCAATAACCCTCCTATCCCCAACAAAATACTTATGAAATAACATTACCATCCACAGCCTGTTCATCGCAGCCATAAGCCTCCAATGACTCACTCCAACCTACTTCCCAATTAAAAATCTAACCCAATGAACAAGTATTGACTCAATATCATCACCCCTGTTAGTATTATCAACCTGATTACTTCCACTTATACTCATTGCCAGCCAAAACCATACTCAACTAGAACCTCCAACACGAAAAAAAATCTTCATCGCAACTATAATCATAACCCAACTATTTATCCTCCTAGCTTTTTCAGCCTCAGAACTAATACTTTTCTACATCACATTCGAAGCAACCCTAATCCCCACACTAGTCTTACTTACACGATGAGGCACCCAGCCTGAACGATTAAGTGCCGGAATCTACCTCCTATTCTACACCCTAATAAGCTCACTTCCCCTTCTAGTTATTTTACTCCACATTCACACCCAAACCGGAACTTTAAGCCTACCAATAATAAAACTCCTACACCCATCCCTCACCCACTCATGAACCGGACTAATATCAAGCCTAGCCCTACTGCTAGCCTTCATAGTAAAAGCACCACTATACGGCTTACACCTATGACTTCCAAAAGCTCACGTAGAAGCACCAATTGCAGGATCAATACTATTAGCCGCACTCCTACTTAAACTGGGAGGATACGGCATCATACGAATCTCTATAATAACAGACTCCATCTCTAACTACCTACATTACCCATTCCTCACATTAGCCCTATGAGGGGCACTAATAACAAGCTCCATCTGCCTACGCCAAATCGACCTAAAATCCATAATCGCATACTCCTCTGTAAGCCATATAGGCCTTGTAATCGCCGCTGCCATAATCCAAACCGACTGGTCCCTATCAGGGGCAATAATTCTAATAATCTCCCACGGACTAACCTCCTCCATACTTTTCTGTCTAGCAAACACAAACTACGAACGAACCCATAGCCGTATCCTATTTCTTACCCGAGGACTACAACCGATCCTCCCACTAATGACAACATGATGACTCCTAGCTAACCTCACTAACATAGCTCTACCCCCCACAACTAATCTAATAGCAGAACTTACTATCATAACCTCCCTATTCAACTGATCAACCTTCACTATCATCCTGACCGGAGCCGCAACCATACTAACCGCAACCTATACTTTATTCATATTCCTTACAACCCAACGAGGACCAATTCCAACCCACATCACATCAGTCCAAAACTCCAACACACGAGAACACCTCCTAATAACCCTCCACATCACCCCCTCCCTCCTCCTAATCTTAAAACCAGAATTAATCTCAGGAATTCCCTCATGCAAGCATAGTTTCAAACCAAACATTAGACTGTGATCCTAAAAATAGAAGTTAAACTCTTCTTGCCTGCCGAGGGGGTTAACCAACTAGAACTGCTAACTCTAGTACCTGAGTCTAAAACCTCAGCCCCCTTACTTTTAAAGGATAGCAGTAATCCATTGGTCTTAGGAACCACACACCTTGGTGCAAATCCAAGTAAAAGTAATGGACCTCCTACTTATCCTAACCACCCTAATACTTATAACCCTAATAAACCTCTTAATCCCCATTCTACTCCCCATAATAATCAAAAACTACCAAAACTCTCCCACCTCTATCATAAACACCGTCAAAACCTCCTTCCTAATAAGTCTTGTCCCAATAACTCTAATAATTTACACAAACACAGAAAACATTACCCTACACTGAGAATGAAAATTTATCATAAACTTTAAAATCCCATTAAGCTTCAAAATAGACCAGTACTCACTCATATTCCTCCCTATCGCCTTATTCGTAACCTGATCCATCTTACAATTCGCAACATGATACATAGCATCCGAACCCTACATTACAAAATTCTTTTACTTCTTATTAATCTTCCTAATCACAATACTTATCTTAGTCACTGCCAACAACATATTCCTACTCTTTATCGGATGAGAAGGAGTTGGAATCATGTCATTCCTACTAATCGGATGATGATACGGCCGATCAGAAGCCAATACCGCTGCACTCCAAGCCGTATTGTATAATCGTATAGGGGACATCGGCCTTATCCTATGTATAGCCTGGCTAGCCTCCACTATAAACTCCTGAGAAATACAACAGCAATCCACCCCTTACCAGACTCAAATCCTACCTCTTCTAGGATTAATCTTAGCTGCTACCGGAAAATCCGCCCAATTCGGCCTCCACCCATGACTCCCAGCCGCCATAGAAGGTCCAACCCCAGTCTCAGCCTTACTTCACTCCAGCACAATAGTAGTGGCTGGTATTTTCCTACTCATCCGAACCCACCCAATGTTTTACAACAATCAGCTAGCCCTCACTCTATGTCTCTGCATAGGAGCCCTATCAACCTTATTTGCTGCTACATGCGCCTTAACCCAAAACGACATCAAAAAAATCATTGCCTTCTCCACATCAAGCCAACTTGGATTAATAATAGTAACTATCGGATTAAACCTCCCCCAACTAGCATTCCTACACATCTCAACACACGCCTTCTTCAAAGCAATATTATTTCTCTGCTCAGGTTCCATCATCCACAACCTAAATGGAGAACAAGACATTCGAAAGATAGGAGGACTCCAAAAAACATTACCTATCACCACTTCATGTCTAACAATCGGAAACCTAGCCCTCATAGGAACCCCATTCCTCGCAGGATTTTACTCAAAAGACTTAATTATTGAGAGCATAAACACATCCCACCTAAACACTTGAGCACTACTCATAACACTTCTAGCCACATCATTCACTGCAACTTACAGTCTACGAATATCATTACTAGTCCAAACAGGATATACCCGTACAATATCAATCACACCTATCAACGAAAACAACCCTTCAATCATTAACCCCATTACCCGACTAGCCCTAGGAAGCATCACTGCAGGAATACTCATCACCTCGTACATTCTCCCAACAAAAACTCCACCTATAACAATACCAATCTCCACAAAAACTATAGCTGCTATCATCACCATTCTTGGCATTATCTTAGCAATTGAACTTTCAAAAATAACCCACTCCATAACCCTACCCAAACAAAACCACGCCCTAAACTTCTCATCTACCCTAGGATATTTCAACCCCCTAACACACCGCTTCAATTCATCCAAACTTCTACTCAACGGACAAAAAATCGCCTCCCACCTAATCGACTTATCATGATACAAAAAATCTGGCCCAGAAGGACTAGCAGCCCTACAACTCAAAGCAACCAAAATTTCAACCTCCATCCACACTGGATCAATCAAAACATACCTGGGATCCTTCGCCCTATCAACCCTAATTATCCTCATCTCATCAATCCACAGAACTTATCTAACCAATGGCACCCAACATTCGAAAACACCACCCACTCCTAAAAATAATTAACAACTCCCTAGTCGATCTTCCAACCCCATCAAACATCTCAGCCTGATGAAACTTTGGATCTCTACTAGGCATCTGCCTAATAACACAAATCATTACAGGCCTCCTAATAGCAACCCACTACACAGCAGACACCTCCTTAGCCTTCACATCCGTCGCCCACACATGCCGAAACGTCCAATTTGGCTGACTAATCCGCAACCTTCACGCAAATGGAGCCTCAATATTTTTCATCTGTATTTACCTACACATCGGACGGGGACTTTACTACGGCTCATACCTATACAAAGAGACCTGAAACACAGGAATCCTTCTACTACTCACACTTATAGCAACCGCCTTCGTAGGTTACGTCCTCCCATGAGGCCAAATATCATTCTGAGGGGCTACAGTCATCACCAACCTATTCTCCGCAATCCCATACATCGGACACACACTAGTAGAATGAGCTTGAGGGGGATTCTCAGTCGACAACCCAACACTAACACGATTCTTCGCCCTCCATTTCCTCCTACCATTTATCATCACTGGCCTGACATTAATTCATCTAACCTTCTTACACGAAACGGGCTCAAATAACCCCCTAGGAATCCAATCAAACTGTGATAAAATCCCATTTCACCCATACTTTTCCACAAAAGACATATTTGGCTTCATAGCCATATTTATCCTACTAATAACCTTAGCGATATTCTCGCCAAACCTTCTAGGAGACCCAGAAAACTTCACCCCAGCAAACCCATTAGTAACCCCACCCCATATCAAACCAGAATGATACTTCCTATTTGCCTATGCAATTCTTCGATCGATCCCTAACAAACTTGGAGGAGTTCTAGCCCTAGCTGCCTCTATCCTGATCCTATTCCTCATCCCATTCTTACACAAATCAAAACAACGATCCATAACCTTTCGACCACTCTCCCAACTCATATTCTGAACACTCGTAGCCAACCTCCTCATCCTAACATGAATCGGAAGTCAGCCAGTAGAGCACCCATTTATCACCATTGGCCAACTAGCTTCATTCACATACTTCATAACCATCCTAATCCTATTCCCAACTATCGGAGCCCTAGAAAACAAACTCCTCAACCTATAAATACTCTAATAGTTTATAAAAACATTGGTCTTGTAAACCAAAGACTGAAGGTTCGATTCCTTCTTAGAGTTTCCACAGCCGCAACCTAACCCTCTTTCCCCCCCCCTACCCCCCCGCGGTTGTGCTTAGGGTATGTATTACTTTGCATTCAATTATTTTCCACATCAGACATGGACTTAATGTAGGAATTCTTCACATAACATGAATGTAGAAAATACATGATTTTTCACGCTTAATCCCATTCCGACCTTACCCGGCCATACAAGGACCCAGGAACATTTCTACCACAGGCACTAAAAATGTCATGTTATAACAGAAATCACAGTACCTCGGACTAAAACCTTATATTGTTAGCTTTTACATAACCAACTTTCCCTGGATACGAATATTACTGATCCACTTGAACCCAATGGCCCAGCCCATCGTCTCTAATTAATCCATCTCGTAATGCCCACAAGAAGTACTGGGTTATTTATTAATCGTGCTCCTCACGAGAAACCAGCAACCCGGTGTCAGTAATGTATATCACGACCAGCTTCAGGACCATTCTTTCCCCCTAAACCCTCGCCCAACTTGCTCTTTTGCGCCTCTGGTTCCTCGGTCAGGGCCATAACTTGCTTAATTTTTTCCAACTTGCGCTCCGTTACTAGTGGTTGGTATGCGCGCGGTTCACCCTAGTTCGTAATCACGGCTTTTTTCCTTTCTATTGGCTGTTGGTTCTTTTTTCTAATGGATCTCATTAAACAACCCTGTGCAACGGGAGCTTCTCGACGTTGAACATGTCCATCTTATGGTCGGCGAACGGTTTTGTCACCTTCAGGGGCCAAGTTAATGATACGGTTTCAAGGGTAATTCGGTCTCATAATGTAGCACTGATGCACTTTCATAGACATTTGGTTTGGTATTTACTCATCGTCTCTTAGCTTGTTGCTATTCAGTTAATGCTTGTTAGACATATTTTTGGCTCGTCAATTTCAACGAATTTTTTGCCCTTTTGCAGGGGGGTACCATTAATAATGCACTAATTTCTCTACTTTAAAATTTTTATTTTCACTTCAAAAAATTTTTAACAATTCAACATTCCATTCCTCTTAAAATCCGATAAAAAAATTTTTTCATTTAACATAAATTTTTAAACATATTTTCGTTTTTTTACAACACATTTCCTCTAATATTTCATCTATTTTAAAAATCAACCATAAAAATCATTTTTTACTCAGAAAAAAAGGAATTAAACCTTCATCACCAACTCCCAAAGCTGGCATTTTAAATTAAACTATTTCCTGACCCCCCCCCATCATTATACAGCCCGAATTGCCCCTCGAGATAACCCACGCACAAGCTCCAACACAACAAATAAAGTTAGCAATAACCCCCAACCCGCAACCAAAAATTGCCCTACCCCCAAAAAATAGAATATACCCACACCATCAAAATCCAACCGAACCGTAAACATTCCACCCCCATCAATAGTACCCACTCCAACCCCCAAACATTTTAAAACTCCACTAAAAACAATACCCACAGCCAGCACCAAAACCAACCCAACCCCATAACCAACAACCCCTCAATCTGCCCAAGCCTCGGGAAAAGGATCAGCTGCTAACGACACCGAATATACAAAAACCACCAGCATCCCACCCAAATAAACTAAAAACAACACCAACGACACAAAAGACATACCCAAACTCACCAACCACCCGCACCCTACAAAAGACCCCAAAACCAACCCCACCACACCATAATAAGGAGAAGGATTTGACGCAACTGCCAACGCACCCAAAACAAAGCAAACACTCAAAAAAAGCACAAAATATGTCATAAAAATTCTCACCTAGGCATCAACTAGGACCTATGGTCTGAAAAACCATCGTTGTACCTTCAACTATAAGAACCAAATAACTTCTTCATCAACTCTTTTTACATCAAATAACCAGCAAACATAAATCAACCAATCAAAAACT